CTTTTACATATCCGCCAAGTTTGTCAACCTTTTTTGAAATGATAGAAAGAAAGGGGTTTTTGGACACACCAGAAAAACTCCCCTCTGATGACTTGAATAATCATTGGATTTATACCAATGAACAAAAAATAAATCCCCTCTGATGACTTGAATAATCATTGGATTTATACCAATGAACAAAAAATAAATAGCCTGAGCAACGAACTTTTCCATCGAATTGACGCTCTAGAAAGGGGGTCTCTTGATCTGGATGTACTCGAAAAAAGGACTCGATTATGTAATGATGAGACTGCACAAGAATGCTTGCCTAAAAGGTACGATTCTTTTTTGAATGGGCCTTTTCGCGGAACAATCCCCAAATTACCCCCAAGCGTTAAGAAGGAAAATGAGAAGGAAAAGAAAAATGAGAAGGAAAAGAAAAATGAGAAGAAAAATGAGAAGGAAAAGAAAAATGAGAAGGAAAATGAGAAGGAAAATGATTCTTTAATTACCCCTCCAGGGGATTCCAACGAAAAAGTGTGGATAAACAAGTTGCATGGTAGCCTTTTCCCTGATTACCAAGAATTTGAACAAAAACTAGATACATTTGAGGCACAATCAGTATTCTCAGACGAAGGAAAAATGGATTCGGAAAATCAAGTGCAATATTTCTTCGGTACAAGTACAACTGAACCAAAGGAGCAAACAATTCAAAAAAACACAAAGGAGGGACTTGACCTAAAAGAAATTGGGAAAACGGTTCCTCGATGGACCTACCAATTGCTTGACGAGTCGGACGAAATGGACCTGGCGGAAGCAGACCCAGACTGGTCTCAAATTATTTCAAGAATCTTCAAAACTGTATTCATTTTGGATTGGAAGGACTATTATACGAAGCTGGGGAAGGAGGAGGAGTATGATGCGGAGGATGAGGATACTGAGGAGATTCTAATACGTTATTCGAAACAATCGGATTTGAATCGAGATTTAATCAAAGGATCCGTACGCGCTCAAAGACGTAAAACAGTTAGTTGGAAACTCTTTTTTCAAACAAATCTGCATTCCCCACTTTTTTTGGACAGAATAGACACAATTTTTTCCCCAATACTGAAAATTATGAATCCAATCTTTATGAATCCAATCTTTAGGATCTTTAGGAATTGGATAGGAAAAGGCGCGGAAGTGAAAACCTGGGATTACGAGGAAGACGAGTCGCAAGAAGGAGAGGACAAGGCACAAGAAAGGGAGGACGGGGCGCCAGAAAGGGGGGACACGGCGGAGGCCGAAGCAGAAAAAAGGGAGAACGCGGAGGAGGAGCGACTAGAAATAGCAGAACTGTGGGATAGTATTCCGTATGGGCACGGAATAAGGGGTTATTTGTTACTAGCCCACTCAATTCTTAGAAAAAATATAGTATTACCCGCATTGATTATAGCCAAAAACTTTAGCCTTTTTTTCTTATTTCCATTTCAATTCCCCCAAAAATTCCCCGAGTGGTACAAAGATTGGGACGAAGATTGGAAGGCATGGGGCAGAGAAATGCATGTTAACTGTACTCACAATGGCGTTACAATATCCGAAACAGAATTTCCGATAAATTGGTTCACAGATGGTATGCAGATAAAAATCCTCTTCCCTTTCCGTCTTCGGTACAGTTTTCAACTCCAACCCCATCATAAACGGAAAGATCCAATGTCAAAGAAAAGAAAAAAAGAAAAATCTTCTTTTTTAACAACCTGGGGAATGGAAACGGAACGGCCTTTTGGTGCTCACCGAGACGAACCTCATCCTCTTGAACCTATTTATAAAGAATTTGAAAAACAAATTAGAGAAGCGAAAAAAAAAAGTTTTCAATTGTTAAAAAATAAGGCAAAATGGATTTTAGATCCGTTTATCAAAATCAAACAACTTGAAAAAGGAAAGCGAAATCCAAAATTTGGAGTGAGGGAAGGGTATGAATTGAGTGAAACTCAAAATGATCCAAATTTTCTACTAAGGAATCCGATTTTGGATGAATCGTCTAGTCGAATTCAATCTATGGATTGGACAAAATCTGCACTTACAGAACAAAAAATAAAGGATCTGTCCGATAGGACAAGTACAATCAGAAATCAAATTGAAAAAATAACAAACGATAAGAAAACCAAATTTTTAATACCCGATAGAAATAGTAGTCCTAGCGAGGCGAGTTTTGCTGAGAAAAGATTAGACTCCTCAAAAAACCTTTGGCAAATAGTAAAAAGAAGAAATGTGCGATTAATAAGGAAAGGGCGCGTTTTTTTGGTATTTTTCATTGAAAGTATTGTCTCTCAAATTCTCATTCGTATTTCGAACCATATTGTAGAAATTTGTCTTGAATTACTTCAATTAAAAAAAAGAATTCTTGATACATACAGTTACTTTAAGCAAAAAAATCACGAAGGAATTGATGAAAATCCAATGAATTGGATTTTGACTATAAGAAAGAAGTTTTCTAATTCGAATATTGGTAATCCAAATTCAAAGACTTTTTCTGAGATAGTTTCCTTGTCACAAGCATATGTATTTTACAAATTAGCACAAAGACCAGGTATTCACAAGTATCCCTTGAAATTTGTCCTTCAATATTCCCGAACATCTCTTTTTCTTAAAGAGAGAATAAAGAATTTTTTTGGAACACAAGGAATATTTCATTTCGAATCAAGGCATAAAGAACATGGAAATGCAGAACTGACTGAATGGAAAAACTGGTTAAGCGGTCACTCTCAATATGATTTCTCTCAGACTAGATTGTCTAAATTTATGTCGCAAAAGTGGCGAAATCGGATCAATCAAAGTCGTAAGGTTCAAAATCTAGACGCACCAAGTTTGGATTCATATGAAAAAAATGAAAAAAACCAATTCATTCTTTTTGAGAAACAAAAAGAAAAAGCAGCTTCATTATTGGTTAAAAAAAAAAAAAAGAAATTGAAAAAGCATTACAAATATGATCTTTTATCACAGAAATATCTGAATTATGGAGAAAGAAAGGATTTTTCGATTTATAGATTGCCATTACAAGGAAACGAAGGTCAAGGGATTCCCTCGAAGTACATCACGTATAAACCGGATTTTTTTTCTATCCGGAGATATAGTAGAAAAAATGCGCATAGAAAATATTTGGATTGGAAAATCATCTGTTTTAGAAAGACTAGACATATTGAGACCTGGATCAATAAAAAAACAAAGATTGCGACTCATTATTCTCCAATAATTACTACAATTGATAAAAAAGATCTGTTTTATTACGCGATTCATAAACAATTCAACTCATCCCAAAACAAAAAGAACTCCCTAAACAAAAAGAACTCCCTAAACAAAAAGAACTCCCTAAACAAAAAAAAACATCCTTTTGACTGGATGGGAATGAATAAAGCAAGACTAACTCAAACTCAGTGCAGTAAGAAATCGATTTATGAAAAATATAGGATGAACCCGTGGATCATACCAAGCAAATTACTTCTTTTCGAGTTTAATAACAATATCAATATCCCTGATAGTCGTGAAAAAAAAAATACCAAAGAAAAAGAAGAAAAAGAAAAAAAAGAAAAAAAGGATCTTGAATTAGAGAATCAAAATCAAGAAGAAAAAAAACCGCCCCGCCAAGAAAATCCTAGATTAAATCGACCAAACCAAGGGAAGCCTAAATCAAATCAACCAAATCAACAACAAGATGTTAAACAAGAGTCTAGCGCATCAGACATTGAAAAAGAGAAAAAGAAGAAAAAGCAAGAGAAGAAGAAGTGGAAACCGCCAACCGACCTAGACATCTTCCTGAAAAAGAAAAGGCATGTGGGTTTTAAGTTGACATGGACCAATCTTTTTGAGGAAAATTTTCTCACTGTTATCAATATCTCTAGTTTCCTGCTTAGGATGAGAGATCCAAGGGAACTGGCTATATCCTTTTTTCGAAGAAAAGAAATGCCTCTGTCGATTCTAAAGTATCATAAAACTACACTTACTCTGGAAAGTGAATCTGAACTTACTCTGGAAAGTGAACCTGAACTTACTCTGGAAAGTGAACTTAAAGCGACTCTGGAAAGTAAACTGAAACCTACTCTAGAAAGTGAACTTAAGCCTACTCTGGAAAGTGAACCTGAACCTCCAATTCTATTTCCCAACGCGCTAAAAAGTGGAGAAATACTATTAAAACTAGTGCGTATACCTAGAAAATGGGATGGTCCATTAATTATGTATCAAACCATTGCTATTTCACTAATCTCTAAGAATAAACAACCAATTACTATTAATAGAAAAACGACTCGAAAATGCCTAGAAAAACAAAATGTTGATAGGAATGATTTTTCTGAATTCATTACAAAAAAAAAACACGAAAAGATGGTCGGGAATATAGATGAAAATCGTTCTGATTTGCTTGTTCCTGAAAACATTTCATCTCCTAGACGTCGTAGAGAATTGAGAATTTTAATTTGTTTAAATTCCGGGAAGGGAAATTTGGATGTTGTGGGTAAAAAGAAAGTCGTTTGCAACGAGAACAACGTAAGTAACTGTAGTACACTTTTCACTAATAGCAAGCATCTTGATATAGAGCCAACTCCATTCATGAAATTGAAATTGTTTCTTTGGCCAAATTATCGATTCGAAGATTTAGCTTGTATGAATCGCTATTGGTTTGATACTAGTAATGGTAGCCGTTTCAGTATGGTAAGGATAAAAATGTATCCACGCTTGAGAATTCGTTGATTCTATATGTAGCATAAGATATCGTTCTATTTAGGGTCAAATTTATAGTATTTCGAGTCTTTCAGGGATAAGTAGTGGGGAAACTCACTTATTAAAGAACCTTAGTCGGGGTTCCTTCTAAACTCTTCTAGAGGCCCATCCAAAAGAAACTGAAACTTATGGAACCCAACAATCACCCGAATCGACCATTTTTCAAATTCCTTTTGAATTGGTTGATCGGGACTTTCAGTTTGGCTATTTCTCTCTCCGTCGTGTCTACAATTTGGGTCTCCCGCGGGGGAGGTTTTTCTCTGAGCACCACGAGAAAACTCCCCCAAAATCGGCTAACGGAATACGTCTTGTTGTTGAAAACAAAAGATTCCTCTTTACTGAACACTAATACTAAGGATCTCGTGGAGCCTCATCCACTTTATCAAGTGAAAATGAAACGTAAAAGGGGAACTCCAGTTTCATATAACGTCGCGTCGCGCCCCTTTCCATCGAAAAATATGGGGGATCCTTTACCAGGTTATGCTGCAACGAGAGATGATGGAACCTGGCGTGAAGCAGATTCCCTCTTCTCGGTGGACTTTCTCTTTACCAAGAAGACACAAAATGCCTCGGACACGCCCGAAAGCATTATCGAGGAGAATTTACTCGAGCGGCTAAGTGATAGATCGCGGCGTCCGGGAACTGCCGACTCATCCGCATTCTATGCCTTTCTATTGGAAACTACGCTAGTGGAACATAGGCTATTGGAAAATAGGTCGGATCCTTTACCTGTGTCTGCTGGAGATAGGAATGGAACGACACATATAGCAGATTCTTGTGTGACTTTTCTATTTTTTGGGGATTCCGCGGTTTTGGGGTTTGAAACTAGGTCTTCTATTGTTTTCGTCCCTGACCAGGCCCAACCACAATCCCGCGCCCAAAAGAGGAAAAAGCCCTTGTGGATGATACAGTCTGAAAGGAAACAGCGACAGAGACACAATTACAAATGGCTCCGGCCAGAGGAGCCTGACGCTTGTTATTACCGTCCTTTCAAAAAAACGACTTCCGTTTCATTGGAAAATGGGTCCGCAGGGGGGTCTTTGCGGCCTTTCAGGGGGTCTGTGCGGGGGTATGGTGCGGATAGGGATGGCACAACGCATGGGACCGATTTCTGGGATTTTTATCGGATACCCGAAACAGATTATGATCAATATTTACCTTATGTAACACGTTGGGATTATTTAGCTACTATGTTTACAGAGGCAATAACAGTAAACGCCCCAGAACGTTTGGGAAATATTCAAGTACCTAAAAGAGCTAGCTATATCAGAGTCATTATGCTGGAATTGAGTCGCATAGCTTCTCATCTGTTATGGCTCGGCCCTTTTATGGCAGATATTGGTGGGCAGACGCCTTTCTTCTATATTTTCAGAGAGAGAGAATTGATATATGATCTATTCGAAGCTGCCACAGGTATGCGACTGATGCATAATTTTTTTCGTATCGGAGGAATCGCTGCTGATTTACCTCATGGTTGGGTCGATAAATGTTTTGATTTCTGTGAGTATTTTTTAACAGGAATTGCTGAATATCAAAAGCTTATTACGCGAAATCCTATTTTTTTGGGCCGAGTTGAAGGAGTGGGCATTGTTAGTGGGGAGGAAGCCATAAATTGGGGTTTATCTGGGCCAATGCTACGGGCTTCCGGACTCCAATGGGATCTTCGTCAAATTGATCATTATGAGTGTTATGATGAATTTGATTGGGAAGTACAATGGCAAAAAGAGGGGGATTCATTAGCCCGTTATTTGGTCCGAATCAGTGAAATGATGGAATCCATAAAAATGATTCAACAAGCTCTAGAAGGACTTCCCGGGGGGGCCTATGAGAATTTAGAAGTCCGGCGCTTTGGCAGAGAAAGGGATTCAGAGTGGAATGATTTTGAATATCGATTCATTAGTAAAAAACCATCTCCAGCTTTTGAATTGTTGAAACAAGAGCTTTCTATGAGAGTGGAGGCTCCAAAGGGAGAATTGGTAATTTTTCTGATAGGGGATCAGAGTCTTTTTCCCTGGAGATGGAAAATTCGTCCACCGGGTTTTCTCAATTTGCAAATTCTTCCTCAGCTAGTTAAAAGAATGAAATTGGCGGATATTATGACGATACTAGGGAGTATGGATATCATTATGGGAGAAGTTGATCGTTGAAATGATAATTGATACAACGGAAGTACGGGCTATTCATTTTTTTTCTCGATTGGAATCTTTAAAAGAGGTTTATGGGTTTACACGCTTGCTTGTACCTATTTTTATTCCTCTATTTGGAATCACAATAGGGATATTCACAATTGTGTGGTTAGAAAGAAAAATATCTGCCGGAATACAACAACGTATGGGACCTGAATACGCAGGTCCTTTTGGAATTCTTCAAGCTCTAGCCGATGGGACAAAACTACTTTTTAAAGAGGATCTTCTCCCATCTAGAGGAGATATTCGTTTATTTAGTCTCGGACCGTCCATAGCAGTTATATCCATTTTACTAAGTTATTCAGTAATTCCTTTTAGCTACCGGCTTGTTCTAGCGGATCTCAGTATAGGTGTTTTTTTATGGATTGCCATTTCAAGTATTGCTCCTTTTGGACTTCTTATGTCAGGATATGGTTCGAATAAGAAATATTCCTTTTTAGGTGGTCTACGAGCTGCTGCTCAATCGATTCGTTATGAAATACCATTAACTCTATGTGTTTTATCCATATCTCTACGTGCGATTCGTTTGGACATGAGCTGTTACCTATTTCTTTTATTTCTAGGAAAGAAAGGAGTGAAATGTATTGAGTAGATATCTTCATTTTTTGATTCATCATTCCGGATAATGAACTCAATCAGATAAGTTCTATGAGTGAAACAAAACCGCTTAGAAATTTGCAGTAAAAAGATGAAGTCTCATTCCCTATGTGCGAGAGTTAAGCATCCATAAGCAGAATGAATAAATGACCCCCAAGATTTGTGGATTAGCAATCATGGTTTGACGCGGTTAGAAAAAACCAACTATATGGAGTTTTCACTAGTGTCTCTCATAATCATAATGGGGGTTGGACAAAAATCAGTGGTCGGTTAGGAATACTAAGGTACATAATGGATTCGTAATGGAGATAATCTAAGTTCCCTAAATAAGTCTCTCCGCATAAAATCAAAGGAATTGGGGCGGGGGCTTTAAGTTAATAGAAACGATCAAGCAGTACTTCCCCAGGATCCCGATCCTAAGTATGCTCCGACCCATTGGTTAAAGAAATGGCTATCAGAAACGAAGTAACCTTTTTTGAGAGCTTCTTTGTGTTTTTCTATGAAATGTGAAAGAAGAACCGGAACGAAAGAAATATGCAATAGAAAAGAAAAATACGAACTATTTTCTCTCTATTCATACCGAGAGAATTATTATCATGATTCATGAACTAATGGAATGCCTCATTTTTTTTCGTAATGGAAAACGGGTCGAAATTGTTACAATGAGTCTTTTTTTTTTTTTATTGAAGGATTCAGTTATTACTAAACGAAGCGAAATTTCATTTTATTTTGTGAAATTAGAAATATACATTAGAAATAGAAAGAAATAGAAAAGGTAAGATCAATTCAGAAGCATCTTTTTGTTATTATAGCAGACAGAATTGGATTGGTATAATGTGGGACTCTTCGATCCAGCTTTACTCTATCTACTCAACTAATATATCGCAATAATAACAAGCCCGTCCTTCGATTTTTTTATGACGACCACCGAGGAGCCGTATGAGATAAAAGTCTCATGTACGGTTCTGCAATAGCGATAGTAGCAGTGATGTTATCACCGACTATGATTATCTAACAGTTCAAGTACAGTTGAAATAGTTGAGGCACAGTCCAAATATGGTTTTTGGGGTTGGAATCTGTGGCGTCAACCTATAGGATTTACGGTTTTTCGAATTTCTTCCCTAGCCGAATGTGAAAGGTTACCTTTTGATTTACCCGAAGCCGAGGAAGAATTAGTAGCAGGTTATCAAACCGAATATTCGGGTATCAAATTTGGTTTATTTTACGTTGCTTCCTATCTAAATCTACTAGTCTCTTCATTATTTGTAACAGTTCTTTACTTGGGCGGTTGGAATTTCTCTATTCCGTTCCTATTTCTTCCTAATTTTTTAGGAATAAATGAACTGAGTGGAGTCTTTAAAACAACAATTGGTATTTTGATTACATTAGCCAAAGCTTATTTGTTCTTGTTCATTTCTATCACAACAAGATGGACTTTGCCTAGGATGAGAATGGACCAACTATTCCATTTTGGGTGGAAATTTATTTTACCTATTTCTCTCGGGAATCTATTATTGACAACTTCTTCCCAACTCCTTTCGCTGTAAAGACATAAGACATTCATTGTATTTTCGATTCCTAAGTTTTCTTAACCAAGAGAAAGAAAATTTCAATTATTCCTAGAGAGTTATGATATGCTTCCTATGATAACTGGGTTCATGAATTATGGTCACCAAGCTGTAAGAGCTGCAAGGTATATCGGCCAAAGTTTCATAATTACTTTATCTCATACGAGCCGTTTACCTGTAACTATTCAATATCCCTATCAAAAATGGATTCCATCCGAGCGTTTCCGCGGTCGAATCCACTTTGAATTTGATAAATGCATTGCTTGTGAAGTATGTGTTCGTGTATGTCCTATAGATTTACCCACTATTGATTGGAGATTGGAACCCGAAATTCGAAAGAAACGATTACTTAATTATAGTATTGATTTTGGAATATGTATATTTTGTGGGAATTGTGTCGAGTATTGTCCAACAAATTGTTTATCAATGACTGAGGAATATGCACTTTCTACTTATAATCGTCATGAATTGAATTAGAATCAAATTGCCCTGGGTCGGTTACCAATGTCAGTAATTGGAGATTCCTTAATTCGAACCATCATTATGACTTCGACTCAAATCAAATAAAAAATGTGTAAACCGCTTAAACTCTTCGGAATTGAGTTTCACCGAGTTGCATCCTACTTGCATAAACCCCCGCATAAACCCCCGGATTATCCTCGCGGGTCCCGTGAATAAACCCTCGCCTGCGCCATTACCACCGCCCATTGGAGTTTCCATCCTGCTTTCCAATCTCTCAATCCAATCTCTCAATGGGACGCTCTTCGATGAGAGCATCGGATCGGCATCGGCATGGGTTGCCCAGCTCACGTCTACGCGCTTTGACGGCGGCTGCTTGTGCCCGAAGTGCTCGTTCTTTGAGTTGAGGAAGGGCCTCCTCCAAGGCCGCAATTTCTTCCCTTAACTCAGCAATATGCTCGAACTGAGTGGACTGAAAAGACAAAACTTCCTCCAGGAACTCAGGAATGCGCGGGTCATTTTGTATTGCGCGTTGGCTTTGAAATGGTTTCTGATCTTTTCAGTAGGGAAATAGACTCTCGAGAATCGAATATCGAAAAAGACAGTCCTGATAATTTCCGTTCTTCAATCAAATAATATTTATGTTCTATACAGATACAGACATTGCCACATTTTCGGATTTTTTATGACTTCGACTCAAATCAAATCAAAAATGTGTAAACCGCTTGATTCGATTACCAATTACTCCAATTTCCGATTACTATTACTAAATACTACCGATTACTATTACTAATATTAGGAGGTCTGGGAGTGGTATTACTTAGCAATCCCATTTTTTCTGCCTTTTCCTTGGGGTTGGTTCTGGTTTGTATATCCCTATTCCATATTCCATCGAATTCCCATTTTGTAGCTGCTGCACAGCTCCTTATTTACGTGGGGGCCATAAATGTGTTAATCGTATTCGCTGTGATGTTCATGAATGACTCAGAATATGACAAGGATTTCGGTCTTTGGACCGTTGGAGAAGGAGTCACTTCCCTGGTTTGTACAAGTCTTTTTGTTTCACTAATGACTACTGTCCCAGAGACTTCATGGTACGGTATTATTTGGACTACAAGATCAAACCAGATTGTAGAGCAGGATTTTTTAAATAATGGCCAACAAATTGGGACTCATTTATCAACCGATTTTTTTCTTCCCTTTGAACTCATTTCTATCATTCTTTTAGTTGCCTTAATAGGTGCAATTGTTATGGCCCGTCAGTAATCAAAAGAACGACTTCGAATGAAAGAGTTCTGTCCTCTCAAAAGCCTTCCTTCTTATCACACCCATTTTCCTTCCCTTCCATTTTTCTATTTTTCATGTATCAAATGGAAATGGTTTTCGTTCAATCTATTCGAGTCCCAATACCTTCCTTTGTTCTGGACTTGTGAGATTCTAGTCAATAAAATGGATTAAGGCGGCGTTTTTTGTTCCTATTGAAAGCAAATAAATCCAGATTGATGAGGGGTTGGTCAATGATGCTTGAACATGAACTTGTTTTGAGTGCCTTTTTCTTTTCTATCGGTATTTATGGATTGATCACAAGTCGAAATATGGTTAGAGCACTTATGTGTCTTGAGCTTATACTGAATGCGGTTAATTTGAATTTCGTAACATTTTCTGATTTCTTTGATAGTCGCCAATTAAAAGGAGACATTTTCGCGATTTTTGTGATAGCTATTGCAGGCGCTGAAGCCGCTATTGGACCTGCGATTGTTTCGTCAATTCATCGTAACAGAAAATCCACTTGTATCAATCAATCGAACTTGCTGAATAAATAGCGGGAATCATCTAACTACTGAATCGAATATTCACCAATTCAAATTGGTATGTACGATAGAAACAAACATAGGCCCATGTTTCCTAAAACGTAATAAATCAAAGTATCTTGGACCGCTCTCATGAGCAGATCCAGAAGTCGATTGATTCGAAATCGATTCTGGTAAACCCTCGATTCGTCTGGTGTCTACCATATAGGATTCCTTTATGATTTTACTAGATCGAAACTTTATGATGTTCAAAAAGTGGATAGATACCATGTCACATTCAGTAAAGATTTATGATACATGTATAGGGTGTACTCAATGTGTGCGAGCCTGCCCCACAGATGTATTAGAAATGATACCTTGGGACGGATGTAAAGCTAAGCAAATTGCTTCTGCCCCAAGAACAGAAGACTGTGTAGGTTGTAAGAGGTGTGAATCCGCTTGTCCAACAGATTTCTTGAGTGTCCGGGTTTATTTATGGCATGAGACAACGCGAAGCATGGGGCTAGCTTATTGATACGTTCTAGAAAACTCTACTTGAACCCATTTTTTTATCCTTACCGCCAAAAACCCGTACTCGATCAAAAAGATTATTTCGAGCACGGGTTTTTTGGTCAAAGTGTATCTTGTCTTTACCACGAATTCTTTTCCTTGGTTAACAATAATTGTGATGTTTCCGATATCCGCAGGTTCTTCTATTTTCTTTTTTCCTCATAGGGGAAATAAGATGATTCGGTGGTATACTCTCTCTATATGCACAATAGACCTACTTCTAACGACCTATGCATTCTGTTATCATTTCCAATTTGACGATCCCTTAATCCAATTCGAACAGGATTTTCGATGGATCCATTTTTTGGATTTTCACTGGAGACTCGGAATCGATGGAATTTCCATAGGACCCGTTTTCCTGACGGGATTCATCACTACTTTAGCGACTTTAGTGGCTCGGCCAGTGACTCGGGATTCACGATTGTTCCATTTTCTGATGTTAGCAATGTACAGCGGCCAAATAGGATCATTTTCTTCTCGAGATCTTTTACTTTTTTTTATCATGTGGGAGTTCGAATTAATTCCTGTTTACCTACTTCTATCCATGTGGGGAGGAAAGAAACGTTTGTACTCAGCTACAAAGTTTCTTTTGTACACTGTGGGGGGGGTTCCGTTTTTCGATTAATGGGAGTTCTGGGCATGGGTTTCTATGGTTCCAACGAAGCAACCTTACATTTTGAAACCTCAGCGAATCAATCGTATCCGGTGGCATTGGAAATACTATTCTATTTTGGATTTCTTATTACTTATGCTGTCAAATCACCGATTATACCCTTACATACATGGTTACCAGATACCCATGGGGAGGCACATTACAGTACGTGTATGCTTCTAGCCGGAATCTTATTCAAAATGGGAGCGTATGGATTGGTTCGGATCAATATGGAATTCTTACCCCACGCTCATTCTCTATTTTCTCCCTGGTTGATGATACTAGGTACAGTTCAAATAATCTATGCAGCTTCAACATCTCCTGGCCAACGCAATTTCAAAAAGAGAATAGCGTATTCTTCTGTATCTCATATGGGTTTTACAATTCTAGGAATTGGTTCTATAACCGATACAGGACTAAATGGAGCCATCTTACAAATCATTTCTCACGGATTTATTGGTGGTGCGCTTTTTTTCTTGGCAGGAACGAGTTACGATAGACTACGTCTTGTTTATCTCGACGAAATAGGCGGAATAGCTATCCCAATGCCGAAACTATTTACAATGTTCAGTAGCTTCTCGATGGCTTCTCTTGCATTGCCGGGAATGAGTGGTTTTGTTGCCGAATTGGTAGTCTTTTTTGGAAGAATTACCAGTCCAAAATCTCTTTTAATGCCAAAAATACTCATTACTTTTGTAATGGCAATTGGAATGATAGTCACTCCTATTTATTCATTATCTATGTCACGCCAGATGTTCTATGGATACAAGCAATTTCCCGCCCCAAACTCTTCTTTTTTGGATTCTGGACCGCGAGAACTTTTTGTTTCGATCTGTCTCTTTCTACCCGTAATAGGGATTGGTATTTATCCGGATTTCCTTCTCTCACTATCCGTTGACAAGGTAGAAGCTCTCCTATCTAATTACTTTTATAGATAAGATAGTTTTCATGAATAAGATAGAAAATAATGCTATGATTTCAAAAACCATTCGCTGGACAATGAAAAAAAAGAAGTCTTCTTTTTCCTTATCTTAAGGAAAAAGAAAATGAAGTCCATTCGAATCAGATACGTTTGGAGTTTTTGAGAACCATTTGAATCACTACTGGATTCAAATGGTTCTCAAAAACTCACACAAACTTCAGGCTATGTTCCTATAGATTGGGTCGCTTCTTCAATTCGATGTTACTGGGAATGAGCCATAACTATGGAATCCTATTCCTAATAGATTGACCCCAAAATAACATATCCAAATTATAAGAAATCCAAGAGAAGCCACAATTGCGGAATTCGTGCCTTGAACATTTGGATTTGTTCTCATATGTAAATAAATTGCAAATAGGGTCCAAGTAATAAATGCCCAAGTTTCCTTGGGATCCCAATTCCAATATGACCCCCATGCCTCATTAGCCCATACCGCGCCCGAAAGAATACCTATGGTTAAAAAGAAAAACCCTAGACTAATGACACGATAACTCCAACGATCCAATTGCTGAATCAACTGATACATGTGATAATTTCGAAATGAAAGAAAAAAAGTGTTTCGTAAAACACTGCCTCTTTCATTTGCGTATTGGATCTCATCAAAAACAAATGACCCTGTTAATAAATGATTTTGTTTGCCAAAAATATCTATGCGTGTTCGAAATGTAATGACTAGAAGCGCTACTGAGAATAACGAGCCGCATAAAAGAGCTGCATAGCTCAATACCATCATACTTACGTGCATCATTAACCACTGAGATTGGAGAGCAGGTACTAATATTGTGGATTGATGCATTTCCGCGAAAAGACCTGAAGTAACAAAGCCTTGAGTCAAAATAGTACTTGGCGCGGTTATTGCGCTTAAATGGGTTTTTTGGTTCCTAAAATGTGGAACCATATGAATAATGGAAAAACCCCACGAAAGAAACATTACTGATTCATATAAATCACTTAACGGGAAATGTCCCGAAGAAATCCAACGAGTAACTAACAATCCTGTTATACAGAAAAAGGTAACTATCATGCCTTTTTCTGAGGAATTAGAGAGTCCTAGCGTTTCGTAGACTAATAATAAGGTTAGTAAATAAATACTAATTACAATTGAAACGATCGAAAAAGAAATGTGAGTGAATATATGTTGTAAAGTCGAGACTATCATAAACAAATCCTAAAATCAAAAAGAAAAGGGGGATCCTTCAAGACTAGAATAGAAATCCGGAATTCCATTCATTATAGGATTTATTGTATCTCTTTTCGAAGATGCCGCCACTCGGACTCGAACCGAGATGCTCTAGCACTGCTTCCTAAGAGCAGCGTGTCTACCAATTTCACCATAGCGGCTTACTCGAAAACATAATAGCCCATCCCTATTCAATCGTCGAGATTCGAAGGAGTCAATTCAATCACATCTTTTTTAGGGAATCTGAGAATCAATGAAAAAACACTCGTTTCAATTACTAATTGAACGTTCCACAATCATTAGTATTGTGGGATCGTAGGGTGTTAGGTTTCACTTTCACAAAGAGCTTTCCATTGGTTTCACTTCGCCTGGAATGGAAATGCAGCAGTTGGAACTAGATAGTTCTGTCCTCTATCCAGGCATAGAACTAAAAGGTTTCAATCTTTCTCGGAATTTTAGCGTACTTCAAAAAAAAAAAAGATTCTATATTTCGAAAGAAAAGAAAGCTCTCAAGATCTATATATAGATATAGATCTTGATGGATTCCACAGCCCCAATATAGGACCCTTATTTGGATTACATATTAGGAATCCATAATCCAAAAAAATCCTTCCTAAAGGAAAAAGAAGACTTTTCTTTTAGTTAGTGTATTATGAAAAGTGACTCGATGAGGAAAATGACAACCCCCATCTCACAAATTAGAAAAACCTACTAAAAAGAAAGCGAAAACTTTGTATCTTGTCCTTCACTACTTCGTCAAAAAATGGAGAATACAGTAAGCGGAGGACTTCTGCTTCTACATACCGCAATAACCAGTCCCGTCTCGTATTGATCCGTTGAAAAGAAAAATATGAGTTAATGGGAATCCTTCATTTGAAAAATGACAATACCATTCAGGGAGTCATATTGATTCAGATTCTTCCAAGACTTGGTTCTTTTTTTTTGTCGTACCAAATCCAAGACTTGGTTCTTTTTTTTTTTTTGTCGTACCAAATTTCGTATTCCCGGTAAAAAGAGATTTCGCTAATGATAATGCTTTTCTCGCTGCCCAATACCCCTTTCTTTTCCAAATATTTTTACGAATACGCTTTTTTGACAGAGAAGTACGTTTCTTTGGAACCGCCATTCAAAAATGAAGAGGTTGCTCATTGTTTAGAGTTGGATGTGAAAGACATGTATTGTTCGGATTATTCTTTTTATTTTATTCTATTTATTCCCTAGATGATACTTCCTTGATAACATACAATAGAGATATGCGTGCCTCGCATAGAATATTCCTAGGTAAAAAAGGGGATAGGTTCTTTTTGATTTTAGGGGAACCTTTTTTACAACATACAATATCCGAAGAAAGAAGAATTCCTACTGATTGGTACCTTTCCTATCCGAACCCTCATTCGAATCTATATCGTAAGAGAGGTTTTCGAATTCCCCCTAAATACTTAGTTCCACTATAGCTCGTCCGGGGTCGCCGGGGAGCTCTCGTCCTGCCCCGCAGCGCTGGATTCTCCTTCTCCTGGCGCAGTGAGCCGGTTTCTTGAACCTGAAGATCTTTATTGGGCTTCCTTGTGGAGCCGCAGGGTGATTGACCTTTGGCTCAACTTAACCCCGGGAATTTGACTGCTCCTGCGGAGGGAATAGCAGCAGCCTTCTGGGCCCTCTCTAGTAACTCGGCCTTCTCTTTTTCTAAGACGGAAATCGATTCCTCCAATTTTTTTTTCGGAGGTTGAGCTCGCTTGTCAACTAGTCATCCCTTCTTTTCACTAAATCACTCGGGCGCTCGACCCGCTTTAAGGAGGAAAGTCGTGCGTTTATGCGTTTAGCAGGGTATATCCTTTGTGTAGTTTGGTAGATAGTTCTATGAATTCGAATTGGTTTGCTGACACTTGGCCAGTCTTCGTTTTGATTTCCAGATCTATCTCCTCGAGTTGAGTCGCCATGAGTTCAGTCTCCGCGAGTTCACCCTCCAAAAGGATGTGAACTCCAACGAACCAACCAATTTCTAAATGGAATGAGCCCCCAGACGAACCTGGGAAAACAGATCAGAAGATACAGAACAATGATCAGTTCGAGCAGAAGCTCGAAGACTGCAAAGAAACCCCCAAACACAGAGCAATGAACCATTTCACTACCGAATAAAAATATTCTGGTAATGAATGGAGTCCTTGAGAATACATATATCTCAGGTATTTAAGATACAGATATTGAAACACCTTCCACCAAACCTTTTTGGTGATTTTGATTTTGAACTGAATCAAAACCGTAACAGGCGAATTTTGGGTTTCTAACCAGCTTAAAAAAACGGGCGGGATCTGGTCTTTCGATACAGAACCTAACCAGATACAGAAACGAACTAGAGTCGCTAGTTGAAACAATTTTAACATAACAACGACCTCCTGGGTTTTGGTTTTTTTACTTTGATGAATAAATAGATTTATTTATACATGATAGAATCATATCACGCAAATCTAAAATTGTCAACATGAAGGTTGCAACCAACAAAATGGCATAAAACCAAAAAAAGATTTGTCCCTTACCTAGATTCTTTAGTATCTCGGTAAATTCGAAAGCTAAGAAAAGGGGGAATAAGAACGAAAAAATGCTAAATCACATAGGAGAGGACAGCCCAGCTTCCCTTTGCCTACTTTTTCATTCAGTTTAATTCGTTTAATTAACCCGAAGTTTCTTACGTAGCCCTTTTTTGAAATAGAATGAACAATTCCTGTGGGTTGATCCCCCCTTTCATAGATCTATCATAGATCTATGAAATTCTGAAATAGACTAGTCTTAGTCTGGGCGGATCTTATACTGCCCCGCAGCGCTAGATTCCCCTGAGGCGCCCCCGGGAGGCCCCCCGTCATTGGGGCGAAGAGGAGACACCTTAGGACGGATCTGCTGTTGTCCCATAGCACCATATTCGCCCTTGTCATTGACTCGCGAAGGCCCTTTTCCCTTGTCCGTGGGGACAGGCGGAGGGCTTGAACTTATCCTCAAGCCGACACTCGGATCGGAGTTCTCAACCCTATGAGGCAATGTCCTACTCGTCAGATCGGAATCCAGTGCTTTTTGCTCCAAGAGGATTATGTCTTGGTTCAAGCGCTCAATTGCGTCTCTTTTGAGTTTTAAGCGGGACCGACCTTCTTTCAGAAGGATTTCTTGTACCTTCCCGACTCCATCAATACCAGAGGTTCCATTCTTGACAATATTGCGCAGATCGATAGACGGGTTTTTAGATATGCTGGGGTACGTACTTGTACGTGTAAAAATTCAAGTAAACATTTTGGATTTGTATTTCATCATATAATCCGGCCCTAGCTGTTTCAATTTCCTTGGTTTTTGTTTCGATATTGCCAGGAGTCAACCCCCTACTATTTATTTTTCTCAAGCAGATTCTTCAGTCCCAATCTTTGTACCACTCGGGGAATTTTTGGGGGAATTGAAATGGAAATAAGAAAAAAAGGCTAAAGTTTTTGGCTATAATCAATGCGGGTAATACTATATTTTTTCTAAGAATTGAGTGGGCTAGTAACAAATAACCCCTTATTCCGTGCCCATACGGAATACTATCCCACAGTTCTGCTATTTCTAGTCGCTCCTCCTCCGCGTTCTCCCTTTTTTCTGCTTCGGCCTCCGCCGTGTCCCCCCTTTCTGGCGCCCCGTCCTCCCTTTCTTGTGCCTTGTCCTCTCCTTCTTGCGACTCGTCTTCCTCGTAATCCCAGGTTTTCACTTCCGCGCCTTTTCCTATCCAATTCCTAAAGATCCTAAAGATTGGATTCATAAAGATTGGATTCATAATTTTCAGTATTGGGGAAAAAATTGTGTCTATTCTGTCCAAAAAAAGTGGGGAATGCAGATTTGTTTGAAAAAAGAGTTTCCAACTAACTGTTTTACGTCTTTGAGCGCGTACGGATCCTTTGATTAAATCTCGATTCAAATCCGATTGTTTCGAATAACGTATTAGAATCTCCTCAGTATCCTCATCCTCCGCATCATACTCCTCCTCCTTCCCCAGCTTCGTATAATAGTCCTTCCAATCCAAAATGAATACAGTTTTGAAGATTCTTGAAATAATTTGAGACCAGTCTGGGTCTGCTTCCGCCAGGTCCATTTCGTCCGACTCGTCAAGCAATTGGTAGGTCCATCGAGGAACCGTTTTCCCAATTTCTTTTAGGTCAAGTCCCTCCTTTGTGTTTTTTTGAATTGTTTGCTCCTTTGGTTCAGTTGTACTTGTACCGAAGAAATATTGCACTTGATTTTCCGAATCCATTTTTCCTTCGTCTGAGAATACTGATTGTGCCTCAAATGTATCTAGTTTTTGTTCAAATTCTTGGTAATCAGGGAAAAGGCTACCATGCAACTTGTTTATCCACACTTTTTCGTTGGAATCCCCTGGAGGGGTAATTAAAGAATCATTTTCCTTCTCATTTTCCTTCTCATTTTTCTTTTCCTTCTCATTTTTCTTCTCATTTTTCTTTTCCTTCTCATTTTTCTTTTCCTTCTCATTTTCCTTCTTAACGCTTGGGGGTAATTTGGGGATTGTTCCGCGAAAAGGCCCATTCAAAAAAGAATCGTACCTTTTAGGCAAGCATTCTTGTGCAGTCTCATCATTACATAATCGAGTCCTTTTTTCGAGTACATCCAGATCAAGAGACCCCCTTTCTAGAGCGTCAATTCGATGGAAAAGTTCGTTGCTCAGGCTATTTATTTTTTGTTCATTGGTATAAATCCAATGATTATTCAAGTCATCAGAGGGGATTTATTTTTTGTTCATTGGTATAAATCCAATGATTATTCAAGTCATCAGAGGGGAGTTTTTCTGGTGTGTCCAAAAACCCCTTTCTTTCTATCATTTCAAAAAAGGTTGACAAACTTGGCGGATATGTAAAAGAGATTCTTTGTTTTCCATCACTTTGGCCTGTATCAAAAAAATAGTCTGACATTTCAGTTCTTAGAGCCTTTTGAAATCCATCTGTTTTTATATATCGTAATGGTCGATTCCATCGGTTATAGTCGAAAAGAAAAGTCACAAGAGGCATTTCTGAGAAGAAGTCTTTCTTTTCTTTCAGTTTTGCATCTAGGTTGTTCGAATCTTCTGAAAAAGGGGAAAGGTCTGCCTCGGCGGAGCCTTCTTGCCCCTGTTTGTAAGTTGTGTCTATTTCTACATCTGTTTCGTCCGCACTTTGGCCCCCTTCTACCGTTGCCGAGGTTTTTTTTTCTTTCTTTTTCGTATCCTCAGTCCTAATAGGTGACGGAATTCTACCTAAATAGTAGACGAAGGAGAGAAATAA